GTTACAGGTAAACGATTTGCGTGGGATAAGGTAATCATGAAACTTTGACCAATGTACCTTGCAGCTCGTACTGTTTGTTGACCATAATTCATGAACCCGGTTACCATAGGGAACATATTGTGGATATCGATGAATAATTTTTTTATTTCTCTTGTTTGGGACAAGTCGTGAATATAGAATATTGTAGTTACAGCGAAAGGAGTTGGGAAGAAGTTGTTAATAATAGATTACCTAGAGAAATAGGTAAAAGAAATTTCCATCCAAGATTTAATAATTGGTCCATTCTTAGCCTAGGTAAACTCCATCTTGTTGTTATAGGAATGAACAAGAACAAATATGTTTTAGCTAATGTAATAAAGAGACCAAGTGTCGTTCCAAAAACCCCACTCCCTTTATTTATATCAAAAAGTTCAGGAACAAATATATATGGAATAGAGAGATTCCACCCACCCAAGTAAAGAACTGTTATAAAGAATGAAGAAACTAGTAAATTTAGATAGGAAGCAACATAAAATAAACCAAATTTGATACCTGAATATTCGGTTTGATAACCTGCTACTAATTCTTCCTCTGCTTCTGGTAAATCAAAAGGCAATCTCTCACATTCTGCTAGGGAGGAAATTAGAAAAACGATAAACCCTATAGGTTGGCGCCACAAATTCCACCCCCAAAACCCATATTTTGACTGTGCCTCAACTATATCAACTGTACTCAAACTGTTAGATAATCATAGTCGGTGATAACATCACTGTTCCCATCGCTATTACAGAACCGTACATGAAATTTTCACCTCATACGGCTCCTTGAGGACCACAAATAAATCTAAGGACCAGATCAGCATTATTTACTTTGATATGCTATAGTATAGATAGAAGAAAAATTGATTGAAAGGTCCTGAATTAGACCAAGGGAATTCTGTTTGCTATCATAATAAAAAATACTTCTGAATTGATCTCATCCTTTAATAAAAAAAAATTATATTTTAAGTAATAACTTAATCCTTCAATAAAATACTCTTTGTATAAATATCCATAAATATTTCAACCCATCGTTGTTTTCGATTACGAAAAAGAATTAGCCATTACATTAGTTCATCAACCACGGCAAGAATTATATTTATATATATATATAAAGATATAGAAAAAAAGGGTATCTCTCTCTTTTTTTTATTGCATTCTTTCTACTTTTTCATTCCTAATTCTTCTTTACTCAAAAGGGGATTCAAAAATAGGGTAAAGGATTATTTCGTTTCTGATAGTCATTTCTTTAATCGGTGGATAGGGGCATACTCTGGATCGGAATCATGGGAAGTACTACCTGATCATTTCTACCAACTTAAAGCCCCAATTACTATTCTTTTTATGCAGAAATGTCCCTTTGGATAATTTACATAATCTCTATTACTAATCCTTTGTGTAATTTGGTGTTTCTAACCATCCACTCATTTTGCCGAATCACTCATTATGGTAATACATGTATGATAATACATACAATACAAACAATAATAAAAACTCCATAAAGTTGATCTTGTGAACCCCGCTTCAAGTCATGATGTCCAATCAACCAATCTTGGGGTAAACAGTCTTTACTGTTTATATTTACTTTTGCTTCATCCTGGTACATAGGAAATGAGACTTGATCTTTTTACTGCGAACTTATAAGCTGTTTTCTTTCACTCATATAACTATCTGATTTAGTTCATCAACCCATAGGAAAAAATTTATGTCTCAACGAATCGCACGTAGAGATATTGATAACACACATAGAGTTAATGGTATTTCATAACTAATTGATTGAGCAGCAGCTCGTAAACCACCTAAAAAGGAATATTTATTATTGGATCCATATCCTGACATAAGAAGTCCAATGGGAGCAATACTTGAAATAGCGATCCATAAAAAAACACCGATATTGAGATCGGCTAGAACAAGGTGATAGCCAAAAGGAATTACCGAATAACTTAGTAGAATTGATACGACCGCTATGGATGGTCCGATACTGAATAAACCAGTATCTCCCCTAGATGGAAGAATATTTTCTTTGAAAAGAAGCTTTGTCCCATCTGCTAGAGCTTGGAGAATTCCCAAAGGGCCGGCGTATTCAGGTCCAATACGTTGTTGTATCCCTGCGGATATTTCTCTTTCTAACCATACAATTACGAGTACACCTATTGTTATTCCCAATACAAGAGTCAAAATAGGGATAAGCATCCATATGATCCCATATACCGATTCCACTCTGGAAAAATAATTGATATCTTGTACTTCTGTTGTATCCATTATCATTTCAACGATCAACTTCTCCCATAATGATATCTATACTACCTAGTATCGTCATAATATCAGCCAATTTCTTTCTTTTAACTAACTGAGGAAGAATTTGCAAATTTATAAAGCCCGGCGGTCGGATTTTCCATCGCCAAGGAAAAACACTTTGATCTCCTATCAAAAAAATTCCCAATTCGCCCTTTGGTGCTTCGACTCTCACATAAAGTTCCTGTTTCGACAATTCAAAAGTGGGCGAAGGCTTTTTACTAATAAATCGATAGTCAAAATCATTCCATTCGGGATCCCTTACTCTATCAAAGCATCGGGTTTCTAAATTCTCATAGGGCCCTCCTGGAATTCCTTCCAGAGCCTGTTGAATAATTTTTATAGATTCCACCATTTCACTGATTCGTACTAAATAACGAGATAATGAATCTCCTTCTTTTTGCCATTGGACTTCCCACTCAAATTCGTCGTAACACTCATAACGATCAACTTTACGAAGATCCCATTGTATTCCAGAAGCTCGTAGCATTGGTCCTGATAAACCCCAATTTATTGCTTCCTCTCCGCTAATAATGCCTACTCCCTCAACTCGTTCTAAAAAAATAGGATTTCGCGTAATAAGTTTTTGATATTCAGCAATCCCTGTTAAAAAATAATCACAGAACTCCAAACATTTATCTATCCAGCCATAAGGTAGATCGGCAGCCACTCCTCCGATACGAAAATAATTATGCATCATTCTCATACCAGTGGCAGCTTCGAATAGATCATATACTAATTCTCTTTCTTTGAAAATATAGAAGAAAGGGGTCTGTGCACCAATATCTGCCATAAAAGGTCCAAGCCATAACAAATGAGAAGCTATACGACTCAATTCCAACATAATTACTCTGATATAGCTGGCTCTTTTCGGTACTTGAATATTTCCTAACTGCTCCGGTGCATTTACGGTTATTGCTTCTGTGAACATAGTAGCTAAATAATCCCAACGTGTTACATAAGGCAGATATTGTATAATTGTTCGGTTTTCCGCAATTTTTTCCATTCCTCTGTGTAAATAACCTAATATTGGCTCACAGTCAATAACATCTTCACCATCTAGAGTAATGATGAGTCGAAGAACACCATGCATTGATGGGTGGTGAGGACCCATATTTACTATCATGAGGTCTTTTCTTGTAACTGGTATATTCATAGGTTTTTCCCCGATTCATTCTTCCATGAATTGTCGAAAATAAAACTAAATTCATCAAAATTCAAGATCTAGTAAATCAAATAATTAAAGTTCTTCAAATTAGTGAGTTTTGAGTTCCCGAATATTCAACCGACCAATTAATTCTTTATAACGTACTCTATTTTTCTTTGACAAATAAGCCAGTAGTCGTTGACGTTTTCCCAGAATTTTACGTAAACCTCTCTGAGATAAATAGTCTTTTCTGTGAAATTCTAAATGTGAAGTAAGTCTTCGTATTTTATTGGTGAAACTGAAGACTTGAAATTCAACAGACCCCGGGTTTTCTTCTTTTTCTTCTTGCAAAAAAACGGAAATGAATGCATTTTTAATCATAAAACGAAAATTTCTCCCTCTTTTAATTTTCTTGTTTAAAGATATTTATTTTACCGATCAGAAATAATAATGCCAACCATTTTAATCGGGTATGCAGAATTTAATTATGGACTCCTAATTTTATCAAATAAAAAAACCTTTTATTAATTTTTTAAACAAGATGAGTCAATGATCAATCCAATTTTAAATTGGATTCATATAGAAATTCAAAGGGACGGCACTCATAAAAAAAGTTAGAGCTAAATGAAACTAAGAGGATTCTACTAAGTTATTTATAGATCGAATTGATACGTCATTGAATTAGTATCATGTATCAGAATGGAATGTAAGACAACACATGTGTGTATGTATATATTTGCTTTCATATATCAGATATGCTAGAGGATATATAGCAAAACTATACCATCATCAAATGTTTAATTTAATTGTGGATATATATCTATCCTTACCATACTGAAACGACTGCCATTAATGGTATCAAACCAATAACGATTCATACAAGCTAAATCTTCTAATCGATAAGTGGGCAAAAGAAAGAATTTTAATTTTATTAATTTATTTTTCTGTATATCAATATTTCTGTTTTTTTCCAAAAATTTACCACAGTTTTTTACGTTCGTCCCATCACAAAATACCGGATTCCTATCCCAACCGTCCCTATTTCTTGAATTAAAACAAATTAGAATTCTAAACTCTCTACGACGTCTAGGTGATAAAATATTTTCAGAAATGAGCAAAGAATAATAATTTTTTTCTCTATTTCCAGTTATTTTTTGATGTGTTTCAGTGGATTTATCAAAATCCTTTTTATCAACATATACTTTTTCTTGGGATCTTTTATTAGTTTGGTCCTTGCTCTTATGAATCAATGAAATACTTATGGTTTGATACATAATAAATTGTCCATTATTTTTGACAGAGAGACGAACTGGTTCAATAATAAATATCCCCTTTTTCATCAATTCTGTAAGAGTAAAATCTTTCTCAATTAGTATTATATCCAGACTAATTTCTCCCCGTTGAATAGAGGATATAGCAATTTCTCGTGGGTTTATCAGTCTAAGCAGAAGACAATATACCTTGATATTATTGATCATTCTTTGATTTAAAGAATCGTCCCATCTCAATTGAAAAAGCAAATAATTTTTAAAAAATAAATCAACTTCCGCTTCTGTATTATTTTTGTAGTGCTTTTTATTTCTATGTTTTTGTATGTCTGATCCCGCCGCATAATCTTCATCTTCTTCAACATTTTTTTCTTGGGTTGAAAGAACTGATCCAAGATTCCCTTGGGTTGGAGATTCTTTTTTCTTTCTATTTTCTAATTCAAAATCCTTTTTTTTTTCGTTGATGTCTTTATTTGCACTAATATTTCCATTAAAAAGAAGTAATTTCATGGGTATGACCCAAGGTTTAATTTTATATGAACCATAAAGTAGCACAAATTCTGGGAAGAACCAGAGTTCAAGATTCCATATGGGACGTTCTTCATTCATTCCCATCCAATCAAACCCTTTTTTAGTGGAAGGGTTGATTTCTTGATGAATCGTGAGATAAAAAAGATCTTTCTTATCAATTTTTTGATCATTGCTAGTCTTAGCATTTTGAGTACTGTTGATATTGATCCAGGACTCAATATTGACCTTCTTTTTAAGACAAAAATAGACAATTTGCCAATCCAAAAATTTTCTATCCCGATTTTTCTCCATATCCATAATACCATCCTTTACTAGAAAATTATTGATAAGGCTACCTCGCATCCCATCAAATAATTTGTGTTTATGTGTGTTGTAATTATAAGAAATTCCTTGGTTAGTCTTTACTTGTAATGGTGATACATAAATATATGAGTTCTTCTTATCTTCATAATTCATAGATTTATATGATAAGAGATCATACCCATAGTGTTTTTTAAAATTTGATTTTTGATTTAGTAATGTATAATCATTATTTTCTTTTTCGTAATGAATTACTTGGTTTTTTTCGTATGAATTCCATTTGTTTAAATCTTTATTTGAATTTGGGGCCAGCCAACCTTGATTAACTCTATTTCGCTGTTTTTTTGTTACTAATCTAGACCATCTAATCTTATAAAAAGTATATGGATAATGACCCCTTAACCAATTTTTCCATTGATTCATTCCAGAATTCCTAAATTTATTATATTTGAATTCGGAATGAAATATTCCTTGTGCTCCGCAATAATTCTTTATTTTATTTTTTAGAAAATGAGAGGTTCCATTATATTGAAGGACATATTTAAACTTAGTAACTTGGGTTTGCGATAATTTGTAAAATATATATGCTTGTGACAAAGAGGATAAGTTTTGTGAATTACTAATATTAGAAAGGGACTTTATAAAGTGAATTAGATTTTTATTTGTTTTATTAATCCCTTCTTGATTTTGATTGGCTTTAATCTTAGAAATGTATTTATCCTTTGTTTTTTTTTTTGATTCAAAAGATTCAAGAAAAGGGTGTGTACTAATCCGAGGAATATTAATCATACATAAGAAGATATTTATATATATCCTTTCAAGGAAAAATTTGATATATGATTTGCAGATTAATTCAATATTTATTCTTTTTAACATCTGCCGGAAAAGTCGGGGGGATTCTAAGATTTTAGCATCATTACTTTTTTTGTTAGCACTAATATTGATTAGTGGAGCTAGAAATTTTTTTTTCTTCTCTTTTGTCATTTTTACTATTTGAGTTCTAATTAGGCTTGTTTTATCCGTTAGATCTTTTATTTTTTTTTCGGTTAGTGAATAATTTGTCCAATCAATAGATTTAATTTGACTAGATGATTCATAAATCATACTATTAGTGATTACCAAATCTTTTTCTTTTTTAGCTTCTCTCAATCCAAATAATAGAATTGGATTTCGTTTTGATAGTTCTTTTCTTATTCGTTCTATAAAGAGTATGCTTTTTATAATCCATTTGTTTTTTTCTTTTGAGACTATTAGAAATAAATTTATTCTTTCTTTTAAATTTAAAACTATTAGTTTTCTAGCTCTAATAGTTTTAAATTTTCTCATTTTTTTTATGAGTTTTTTAAAAATAGGTTCAAAAAAGGAGGGTCCTTTTCGGGGAGAACAAAAAGGCAGTTCTGCTTCCATTCCCCAAACTGTTAAAAAACAAAAATTTTTCCCTTTATTTTTCATTAGATCTCTGTAAGGAGAAGCTGACTTAGATCTATGCCAAGGTTTCAGACAGAAAGGAAATAGTATCTTTATTTGAATACCATCCGTTAACCAGTTTTTTGGAAATTCTGTTTCGGATAATGGAACACCATTATAGGTACATTTAACATGCATTTCCCTCTTCCAACCCTTTAAATCCTCGGACCACTCAGGAAATTGAAATAATAGCATACGACCCATATTTTTAGCTATTATGAAGGATGGTAATATAATATATTTTCGAAGAATTGATTGGGTTACTAAAATTGAACCCCGGATTACTTGAGCAAATAGAATGGTATCCCAGATTTCTGCTATTTTTATTCGCGCTTTCTCTTCTATTTTGTCCTTCGCTCTTTTATTCGCTTCTTTTTTATCTTTTTCTTTTGTATTTTCCTCCGCATAATTTGAAATTTTGAATTCTGTGTTTTTGCCCATCTGATTTATAAAAATTAGTTTCATAAGTTTGGAG